TTAAGTTTAAACTTTATCCTTTACAAGATAATATTTGGTACAGTATACGAGAAAATAATAAGTTTTTCCTTCTAAATTGTAAGGGGAAAGTAAGCTAAAGCCTGATTTTGAGATTCCAAGTATATCGTTATATTAATATATATACAATTATATAATATAAAATCATAATAATCCCAAATTATCAATGTATAAGATCTTATATAATATGCAAAACACCCTATAGACCTAGTATGCTTATAGGAAGAGGCCAGAGAAAAGGATCTTACAGATATTTATAGACATTGTAGGGTTACATGAGCATTAATTGTATTATATATTATATTATATATTATTAAATGCTTATCTAATATGATTTAATATTGGAATATTACTATAATATATATATAACCATTATCTATTTAGTTATTATTAATTAATATAATGTATATATTTATAATATACATTTAATTAATCAAATGATCATAAAATGTTTATATGGGAAATCATATCAAAAAAAAAAAAAAAAATATTAAATAAAGAAAGAAAATATTTTGTATGATTTATTGGGGATAAAGTTATTAAAGAATAATAGGATTACACTATTAATAGACCGCTTTGCAGGCGGGTGACAGAGAAATATGGGGCTTTTTGTAGATCTCCTTTGCTACAATAATTTGTCCATTTATGGCAGATGTATTATTTTTCATGGTTTGGATTATATGTTATTTTGCAATATAGTTCCGAGAACCAAAGATTAAAGGTAAAGTTTTATTCTTGCTTGTAGATTTATTGTTTGAATATTTTACATGTAAATTTTTGTGGGTAATTAATAAATCTAGATGATAAGTTGTTATTCGCAGTATTTGGCTTTAATTAATCAAGGGAACTTGGAATTAGTAATTTGATGTATGATCGGCTAAAGTCGTGCCAGCTGCCGCGGTTATACGTAGGATAGAAATAAATTATATTAGTTGAAAGTTAGAGGAAAAATTAAGAGGATAATTAATTTTATAGGTAAAATTTGTTAAATTAACTGTTTCTTAAGGTGGAAAATTGAAGCTTTGAAAATTGAAGTTGAAACTAGGATTAGATACCCTATTATTTTAATCGTGAAGAGGAAGACTTGAGTAGTATTAGTTAAGCACTTGAAACTCAAAGAATTTGGCGGTGTCTTAGTCTTTTCAGAGGAATCTGTCCTATAATCGATATTACACGTTAAATGTTGCTTAATTTGGTGTAATCAATTTGTATACCGCCGTCATAAGATCATCTTTGTAGAGAAAGAATTTTCTTAGTATTATAAGATAATATGTCAGGTCAAGGTGCAGTTTATAATTAAGAGGGAGATGGATTACAATAAATTTATTTAAATGGATTTGTTATTGAAAGGTAAGGATGAAGGTGGATTTGAAGGTAATTTTGTTAGATTATGATAGAATGATTGAAGCTCTAGGACATGCACACATCGCCCGTCGCTCTCGTTAATAAGATGAGATAAGTCGTAACATAGTAGTTGTACTGGAAAGTGTGGCTAGGAAGTCAAAATAAAGCTTAAGAGTTAGGCATTTCATTTACACTGAAGAGAATTCTGTGCAATTCAGATTATTTTGAAAGAGTATATTATATGAGTTATTAGAATAAGAGTTATTAATTAAAGTAATTTTAGGGTAGAATTTTTAGTATAGTTTATGGAATTTATAAAGTGAATAATAGAGTAGAAGTACTGTGAAGGAAGTATGAAATAGATGAAATAGTTATTAAGATAAAAGAAGAATATAATTTGTACCTTGGGTATCAGGGTTTATTAATTAATGGTAATGATTTATAATTCTCGAATTAAAAAGAGTTAAAGTAGTGTAGTAGTTAATGTGTTATTATTATTATAAATGTTATTTTAGAAATGAAATGTTAGGCGTTTTTTAAGTTATCTAGTTTCTCAAGAGATGAATTTAATTCATGATATTGAAAGTAAACATTTAATTTGTAAGTAATGGTTTATTTTTGGTATCAAATGTATAAAGGGATAAGCTTTTATATAGATGTTATAAATTGTAGAGGATTTTAAGAGTAGTAAGCTTTAAATTAGCTATCTATGAGATAATGTTATAAATTGTTTGTGGCTGAGTTTATTTTTTAATAATTTTAGGTTGTTTATTGAGATATTATATTAAATGGATTAATATAAGTAATGATGATAAAATGAGTATATATATATAACTGTTTATTAGGATTTATATGAGAATTTACAGTAAGGAATTAGGCAATTTATCACCCGCCTGTTTATCAAAAACATCTCCTTTTGGGTTTTATGTAAGGTAGGGCCTGCCCACTGAAAATTTTTGAAGGGCCGCGGTATTATGACCGTGCAAAGGTAGCATAATCATTAGTCTTTTAATTGAAGGCTGGAATGAATGGTTTGACGAGGTGATGACTGTCTCATTGTAATAGGTGGAAGTTAACTTTTAAGTTAAAAGGCTTAAATTTTTATAGAGGACGAGAAGACCCTATAGAGCTTTATATATAAATCTAAATTTGTATTTGGGAGTTTATAAAAGTTTAGATTGATTATATTATGTTGGGGTGACATAAAGATAAAATGAACTCTTTATTTTAAGTACATTGATGTATGGATAATTGATCCATTTTTAATGATCATAAGATTAAGTTACCTTAGGGATAACAGCGTAATTTCTCTTGAGAGTTCATATCAACAGAGAAGATTGCGACCTCGATGTTGGATTAAGGAATATAATTGGATGCAGCAGTTTAATTAATAGGTCTGTTCGACCTTTAAATCCTTACATGATCTGAGTTCAGACCGGTGTAAGCCAGGTCGGTTTCTATCCTTATTTAATTTTTATACTTTAGTACGAAAGGACCAAGTATTATAAATATTTTATTAAGTTTGATTATTAGTAACTATTTTGGCAGATAAGTGCCTTAGATTTAGAATCTAAATATGTAGTGGTGATTACAAATAGTATTGATTTTATATGAGGTAATGTTGAGAGTAGTAAGTTCTTTATTGTTGGTAATTTGTGTTTTGGTGGGCATAGCGTTTCTGACTTTATTGGAACGGAAGGTTTTAGGTTATATCCAGATTCGTAAAGGTCCCAATAAGGTAGGGTTTGTGGGGTTGCCCCAACCATTAGCAGATGCAATGAAGTTATTCACAAAGGAAGGATCGAATCCAGTATTGTCAAATTATGTTTTATATTATTTAGCACCTATTATCAGATTATTTTTAGCTTTGTTGGTGTGGATAATTTACCCTTATATAACTACATTATTTTCTTTTAATTTGGGGTTATTATTTTTTTTGTGTTGTACAAGTATAGGAGTGTACACTGTAATAATTGCAGGTTGGTCATCTAATTCTAATTATGCCTTATTAGGGGGCTTGCGTGCAGTAGCTCAAACTATTTCTTATGAGGTTAGTTTAGCGTTGATTTTACTATCTTTTGTTTTTTTAATTGAGAGTTATTGTTTAATGGATTTTATTAGTTTGCAGAATTATATATGATTTGTTTTTATCTCTTTCCCTTTAATATTGGCATGATTTGCATCGTGTTTAGCTGAAACTAATCGAACACCTTTTGATTTTGCAGAGGGGGAGTCAGAATTGGTTTCGGGATTTAATGTTGAGTACAGAAGAGGAGGGTTTGCTTTAATTTTTATGGCAGAGTATACAAGAATTATATTTATAAGAATATTATTTTGTGTAATGTTTTTAGGAGGGGATGTATTTTCTTTTTTCTTTTTTGTAAAGTTGACAGGGGTGTCTTTTGCTTTTATTTGGGTTCGTGGGACTTTACCTCGATTTCGGTATGATAAACTAATGTATTTGGCTTGAAAAAGTTATTTACCTTTATCCTTAAATTTTTTATTTTTCTTTTTAGGGTTGAAGATTATGCTTATATCTATGGCTTTTTAATGTAATGAATTTAGTAACATTAGAAGTTAATAGAAGAATCAAACTTCTATTTTATGTTTTCAAAACATATGCTTTCATAAAGCTTATTAACTATTTGATTAGGCTATCCCAGATATTTAATATAATAGGGTTAATTAAATAGTATAAGAAATATAGGATTGTTAAGATTTGTCCAATTAGGATATAGGGGTCTTCAACAGGTCGAGCTCCAATCCATGTTAGGAGAACCACAATTCTGACCATTGATCAAAAGAGGATCTGATTAATAGGGTAAAATTGTGTACCCCTGAAGCTGTTTTTGTTATAGAAGGGTAAAATTAATAGGATGGCGATTGAAAGGACTAGAGCAATAACACCTCCTAATTTATTAGGGATGGATCGTAAAATGGCATAGGCGAAAAGGAAGTATCATTCAGGTTGAATATGAACGGGTGTAACTAAGGGATTTGCAGGTGTAAAATTATCAGGGTCTCCTAATAGGTAAGGTTCTAGAAGTGTTAGGAATGTTAAAGAGGTTACTATAACGATAAATCCGAAGATATCCTTGTAGGAAAAGTAAGGATGGAAAGGAATTTTGTCAACATCACTGTTTAACCCTAAAGGGTTACTAGAGCCAGTTTGGTGCAAAAATAAGAGGTGAATTATTACTATTGCAGTAACAATAAAGGGTAACACAAAATGGAAAGTGAAGAATCGTGTTAAGGTAGCATTATCTACAGCAAATCCTCCCCAGACTCATTGAACTAAATCTGTTCCTAAATAAGGGACTGCTGAGAGTAGATTGGTAATAACAGTAGCTCCTCAAAAGGATATTTGTCCTCAAGGTAAGACGTAACCTATAAAGGCTGTTCCTATCACAAGGAAAAGGATAATTACACCTGTTATTCATGTGTATAAAAAGTTGTAAGAACCATAGTATATTCCTCGGCCTACATGGAGGTAGAGGCAGACAAAGAAAAAAGAAGCTCCGTTAGCATGTAAAGTTCGTAAGAATCAACCATAAGTAACATCACGACAAATATGGGCTACTCTAGAAAAGGCTAAGTCAATGTGAGCAGTATAGTGTATTGCTAAAAATAGTCCGGTTGCAATTTGGATTATTAAACATAATCCCAGGAGTGATCCAAAGTTTCATCAAGCGGAGATATTAGAGGGCGCTGGTAGATCAACCAGTGCATTATTGGCAATTTTAAAGAGGGGATGTGAAAGGCGTATGGGTTTTGTCATTAGAATTTTTGTCGTAAGGGCCCTAAAAAAATATTAGTAATTTTTACGACTGCAATTAGTGTAAAGAATAAATAGGAGACTAATATTAAGGTTAGAAGTTTAGTAGGGGTGTTATAAAGTTTAGTTAAAAGGTAGCTGGGTTCATTATAGGGAAGACAGTAAGGGTTTAATTCTTGTGTTTCCATATTAGTTAAAAGGTTATTTGTAAGGGAAGGGTCAAAAAATATATTGACAAAGAAGAGTAGAGTAAGGAATATTAAGATGAGGAGAGAAGCCTTTGTCAGGGAAGAAAATATTTCATTGGCTGCTAATCTTGTGATATAGATAAATAAGACAAGTATTCCTCCCAGAAAGACTAGGAAAAGGATGTAAGAAAACCAGAATGTTTGAGTGAGGGAGCTGAGAGTTAAGCAAATTAATAGTGTTTGTAGGATAATAGTCAATGTTATTGCAAGTGGATGACTGGTTAGTAAGAAAATGAGAGTAATGAATAAACTGGGGATAAAAGTGAATTGAATACAGAGGGTAGTTTATAAAAAATATTAATTTTGGGGATTAATGAAAAGGAGCTTCTTTTCCTCTGAGTTTTAAAAGGTGACCTTAGTTCTGGTTTACAAGACCAGTGTTTTCTTTAAACTATTAAAACAGGAATGGTAATAGTTTTTAATGTTATGTTGATATTTTTAATTATGATGGGAGGTGTATGAGTTTTTTGCTCTAATCGGAAGCATTTATTAGCTATGTTGTTAAGTTTAGAATTTATTGTTTTGAGTTTATTTATGATGCTGTTTGTAATATTAAATTTGGGACAGTGTGAATTATATTTTACGATGGTTTTTTTAACATTTTCGGTGTGTGAAGGTGCTTTAGGGTTATCTATTTTAGTTTCTATAATTCGTACTCATGGGAATGATTTTTTTCAGACATTTAGTGTTTTACAATGTTAAAATTTTTATTTATGTTGGGATTTTTGACCCCTTTATGTTTTCTACAACATTTTTGATGAGTGGTTCAGGGTTTATTATATTTAATAACTTATTTATTTGTATTTAATTTTGTTTTGAACAATAATTTTTCTAGTTTGAGCTATATATTTGGTTCTGATATTTTGTCTTTTGGGCTAATTTTGTTGAGTTATTGAATTTGTGCTTTAATAATTACAGCAAGAGAATCTGTGTACCGTCATACTTTTTATAGCGGCGTATTTTTATTTATAGTTGTCTTCTTATTAATTATACTGTATTGCACTTTTAGAAGATTAACATTGTTTTCTTTTTATCTGTTTTTTGAAGGAAGATTAATTCCAACATTGCTATTAATTTTAGGTTGAGGGTATCAACCTGAGCGTTTACAGGCAGGAGTTTATTTGCTTTTTTATACACTTTTAGCATCATTACCGTTGTTAGTGGGTTTATTTAATATTTACAGAGTATATGGAAGTTTATACATGGGTATAATATGGGGTATTGATTTAGTAAGTGTTATATTTTATGTTTGTTTGATTGTAGCTTTTTTAGTAAAGATACCAATATTTTTAGTACATTTATGATTACCGAAAGCTCATGTAGAAGCACCAGTTTCAGGTTCAATAATTTTAGCAGGGGTTTTATTAAAGATAGGGGGGTATGGATTATTACGGGTTTATAATTTGTTGATAAGTTTAGGGTTGAAGTATAACTTTATTTGGATTAGAATTAGACTAATTGGAGGGGTTTTAGTCAGCTTAGTATGTTTACGTCAAGTTGACTTAAAGGCTTTAATTGCATATTCTTCTGTTGTTCACATAGGAATAGTTTTGGGGGGTTTAATAACAATAACCCTATGAGGATTCCAGAGAACATACACATTAATACTAGCACATGGGCTTTGTTCATCAGGATTATTTTGTTTAGCTAATATCTCTTATGAGCGATTAGGAAGTCGGAGATTATTAATCAATAAAGGTTTAATAAATTTTATACCCTCAATGACTTTATGATGATTTTTGTTAAGTTCATCTAATATGGCAGCCCCTCCTTCACTGAATTTGGTAGGGGAAATTGGGTTGTTAAATTGTTTAGTTGGTTGATCTTGAATAAGTATAGTAAGATTGATGTTGTTGTCATTTTTTAGAGCTGCTTATTCGTTGTATTTGTATTCTTACAGTCAGCATGGGATAATTTATTCCGGAATTTATTCATGTGCCACGGGATATGTTCGTGAGTATTTATTATTATTATTACATTGATTACCTTTAAACATTTTGGTCTTGAAGGGGGATGTATGTTTCTTGTGGATTTATTTAAGTAGTTTATAAAAATGTTGATTTGTGGTGTCAGTGATGTAGAAATTCTACCTTAAGTTATTATATGATCATTATCTATTTGTATATTAAGTTTTATTTTTTTAATAGGAAGAAGATTAATTTCTTTATTTCTAGGGTTGTTTTGTATTATAAAGGAGATTGTGGTATTTATTGAGTGGGAGGTCTTTCAGGTTAATTCTTCGGGATTGGTTATAACTTTTTTATTTGATTGGATATCCCTATTATTTATGTCATTTGTTATATTTATTTCAGCATTGGTGATTTATTACAGAGATGAGTATATAGATGGAGATGTAACTATTAATCGATTTATTTTACTTGTATTGATGTTTGTTTTATCTATAATGTTTTTAATTATCAGTCCAAATTTAATTAGAATTTTATTAGGATGAGATGGGCTAGGGCTGGTATCTTACTGTTTAGTTATTTATTACCAGAATGTGAAGTCTTATAATGCAGGTATGCTAACAGCTCTTTCTAATCGAATTGGGGATGTTGCATTATTAATAGCAATTGCATGAATATTAAATTTTGGGAGATGGAATTATGTATATTATCTGGATTTAATAAAAAATTCGACTGAGATGTATATTATTAGAGTATTAGTAGTTCTTGCTGCTATAACTAAGAGTGCTCAAATTCCTTTTTCTTCTTGGTTACCTGCTGCTATAGCAGCACCTACCCCCGTATCTGCATTGGTTCATTCTTCAACTTTGGTAACTGCAGGAGTTTACTTATTAATTCGTTTTAATAATCTAATTTTTGACACAGAAGTAAGTCAGTATTTACTATTAATATCAGGTTTAACAATATTTATGGCTGGATTAGGGGCGAATTTTGAGTTTGATTTAAAGAAGATTATTGCATTGTCAACTTTAAGACAGTTGGGGTTGATGATAAGAATTTTATCAATAGGGTTTCCTAAATTGGCATTTTTCCATTTATTAACCCATGCTTTATTTAAGGCTTTGTTGTTTATATGTGCTGGGGCTGTTATTCATAATATAAAGAATTCTCAGGATATTCGATTTATAGGGAATTTATGTAGCCAAATACCATTAACAACAGTCTGTTTTAATGTGTCTAATTTGGCGTTATGTGGCATACCATTTTTGGCTGGATTTTATTCAAAGGATATAATTTTAGAGGTGGTGTCTTTATCTTATGTAAATATATTTAGTTTTTTTTTATACTTCTTTTCTACTGGGTTAACGGTCTGGTATTCTCTACGATTGGTTTACTATTCTATAACAGGGGAGTTTAATTCTACAGGGTCCCATCCGTTGAGTGATGAAGGGTGAATTATACTAACTGGGATATTAAGTTTAATAGTTATAGCGGTGGTAGGGGGGAGTATATTAAGTTGAGTATTATTCCCTTGCCCAGTTATGATTTGTTTACCTTTGGTTTTAAAAATGTTGGTATTACTTGTTAGAATATTAGGGGGAGTTGCAGGATATGAACTATCAAAGTTCGCTATTTCATACGAATTACAAAGTTTGAAGTGGTATTTAGTTACTGTATTTTTAGGATCAATATGATTTATACCCTTTATTAGAACATGAGGGGTAAATAAGTTACCATTGGAGTGAGGATACCAAGTTTTTAAGTGTTGTGATCAAGGTTGAAGAGAAGAATTTGGAGGGCAGATACTCTATAAGCAATCAGTAGAGTATTCTCGATTGGTTCAGTGATGACAGAATAATAATTTAAAGGTGTATTTATTGAGATTTATTTTGTGGGTAGTTATTTTAGTAATATTAATTATGTACTTAAGTAGCTTAAATAGAGCATAACATTGAAGATGTTAAGGTGGTAGGTGTACCCTTGGGTATTTACAAATATAGAATATATTATTTATACAATGAAAATGTATGGTTTTTATTAAACTATATAAACAAGAAATGTTAATGGAATTAAACCATTAAAATGGAAAGTTAGCAGCTTTCATTTGTTCTTCACATTTCTAATTGGAAATGAATTTCAATGATATTATTAACAGTAATATACCTCTATTTGGTTTCAATTAAATTACTATAATTATTACACAAAATAAGGATGTGTATCATCTAAAATCAGGTCGAAACTGAATGCAATTTATCGCTTCTTATTTAAGATTGACTAATAAATTTTAGTACTTTTTGAGTGCAATTCAAATGTTATACTTAACTACAACCCTAAAGGTTAGGTTGCTCATTCCAGGGCCCCCTGGTTTCACTCATGGAATAGACCAAGGAGAAGAATTAATAAAAAAAAGATAGTTACTCTGGTTCAAGATAGAATTCTAGACCATTGATTGATAATGATTACAGGTAGTAAAAGGGCAATTTCTACGTCAAAGATGAGGAAAATTACCGCAATTAGAAAAAAACGTAATGAGAAGGGCAGTCGTGCAGAACTTCGAGGGTCAAATCCGCACTCAAAGGGGGATCTCTTTTCTCGATCATAAACAGATTTTTTGGAAAGGATTACAGCTAGGGTTATTACAATGAAGCACAGGGTTAATGTGATTCTAGAAATTATTAGTATTAACCAAATTATTTATTTTGATAAGAATCAAACTTTTTGATTGGAAGTCAAATGTACTGATATACTAAATAAATAAGGAATAATGTTAACTACCTCATCAGTAAATAGAGATATATAAGAATAGTCATACTACATCTACGAAATGTCAATATCATGCGGCGGCTTCAAATCCAAAATGGTGACTAGGAGAGAAGTGGTTTAATAAATGACGTATTAAACAGATGAAGAGGAATGTTGTCCCGATAATAACATGTAAGCCATGGAAGCCTGTTGCTATGAAGAATGTTGACCCATAGACGGCGTCAGCAATGGTGAATGGAGCTTCTAGGTATTCATAAGCTTGGAGAATTGAGAAGTAAATCCCGAGGATGACAGTAAAGAATAACCCTTGAGTAACTTGAGTATAATTACCTTCTATTAAGCTGTGGTGGGCTCAAGTAACGGTTACTCCTGAAGCCAGGAGGATAGCAGTATTAAGTAAGGGAATTTGAAGAGGGTTAAAGGGTTGAATACCAGAGGGTGGTCATATAGATCCTAATTCAATAGTTGGGGAGAGGCTACTATGGAAAAAGGCTCAAAAGAAGGAGATGAAGAAAAATACTTCAGAAATGATAAATAAGATTATACCTCAGCGTAATCCATAATTGACAGGTAGGGTATGGAGTCCTTGAAATGTTCCTTCTCGTGTAACGTCTCGTCATCATTGAAATATTGTTAGTCTGGTAATTAGTAATCCTAGAAATAGGAGGGAGGGAGTAAAGTGGTGGAATCATTTAACTAATCCAGCTGCTGTTACTAAAGCTCCAATGGCCCCAGTGAGGGGCCAAGGACTTGGGTTGACTAAGTGGTAGGGATGATTTATATGTGTTGACATTATTAAATTTCTCTCGCGTAAAGGGTTGTTAATACAGCAAAGACATAAGCTTGGATTATTGCTACAGCGGATTCTAGAGTTAACAGGGCAATTTGTCCGAGGACTAGGAAGGCGGCAGATGTAGAGGTTATTAAAGGGCCAGTATTCCCAAGGAGGGTGAGGAGAAGATGACCTGCAATTATATTAGCTGCTAATCGGACTGCAAGAGTTCCGGGACGGATTGTATTTCTGATGGTTTCAATACATACTATAAAGGGTATTAATATTGGGGGTGTTCCTTGAGGGACAAGATGGGCAAATATATGTTGTGTACAATTGATTCAACCATAAAGTATAAAACTTAGTCACAGAGGTAAAGCTAAAGCTAGAGTTATAGATAAGTGTCTTGATCTTGTAAAAATATAAGGGAATAATCCTAGGAAATTATTAAATAGGATAAAGGAGAATAGAGACACAAAAATTAGGGTGGCCCCTAAGTTTTTGGAGGGACCAATTAATAATTTGAACTCTTTATGAAGGGTTGTTAAGATATTGTTTCAGATTATAGAATAACGTGAGGGTAGAAATCAGAAGATTCTAGGAATTATTATAACTCCGATGAAAGTTCTTAATCAATTTAGGGAAAGGTTTAAGATATTAGTAGAAGGGTCGAATACTGAAAATAATCTTGTTATTATCATTTTCAATTAAATGGGTGGTGACTTAATCAGAAGGAAGATTTTTCATCTGAGGTGGAGGGCTCATTAATAATTATAAAGTAATTAATTAATGAAAAGAAGATCAAGCTAATGGAGAAAATGAAGAATAAAAGAAGTCATCATAAAGGGCTTATTTGTGGAATAGAGGAATATTAATATTTTAATAATTTTAGAATGACATTCTAATGTTATAGTTTAACTAATTCCTCCACCAGAAGTAGATGTTACATACTATAAAGTGGTTTAAGAGACCAGTGCTTACTTTCAGCCATCTGATGATAGGGTTAAATTATTACTAATTCATTTGATAAAGTTTTTAGTGTTAACACTTTCAATAACAATTGGTATAAAGCTATGATTAGCTCCACAAATTTCTGAACATTGTCCATAATATAGGCCTGGCCGATTTATAAAGAAGTTGGTTTGATTCAATCGGCCAGGTGTAGCATCAACCTTGACACCTAGAGCTGGAACTGTTCAAGAATGAAGAACATCAGCAGCTGTAATTAATATTCGGACTTGGGTTAATATAGGGAGCACAGTTCGGTTATCTACATCAAGGAGTCGGAACCCATCAGCGGGTTGTTCATTATAAGGAATTATATAGGAGTCAAATTCATGGGGTGTAAAGAAGTCTGTATATTCATAGGATCAGTACCACTGATGCCCAATTGTCTTTACAGTAATAATAGGGTCTAGAGATTCATCTAGGAGATAAAGAAGGCGTAGAGAGGGGAGAGCAATAAAGATTAAGGTTACTGCCGGGAGGATAGTTCAAATGACTTCAATTATTTGTCCTTCAAGCAAAAATCGGTGTGTGAGGCGATTAAAGAAGAGAGAACTTATAATGTAAGCAACTAGAATAGTAATTATTAGAAGAATTAATAAAATGTGATCATGAAAAAATGCTAATTGTTCTATTAGTGGTGAAGCTCTGTTTTGTAAGTTTAAGTCAGATCATGTAGCCATTTACTAATAAAAGGATTATCTTTATGTATAGAGCTTAAATCTATCGCACTTATCTGCCATATTAGAAATTAATTAGATAATATGGGTAGCTCAGAATAACTATGCTCTGCCGGTGGTAAGGTTTGATGTCATTCGAGAGAACTGGTTATACTTAAAGGGTAGAGGACAGTTCGATTAGCAATTATACTTTCCCAGATGATAAAGATTAATATAATAATACCAATAAACGAGATTGTTGACCCAATACTTGAAAGGATGTTTCATGATGTGTAAACATCAGGATAGTCAGAATATCGGCGAGGTATACCAGCAAGACCTAAAAAATGTTGAGGGAAGAAGGTTAAATTTACCCCAACAAATATAATTATGAATTGAATAGTTAATCACTTTGGATTCAATCTAAGGCCTGTAAATAAGGGGTATCATTGGATGAATCCCGCTATAATAGCAAAAACAGCTCCCATTGATAGAACATAATGGAAGTGGGCGACTACATAATAGGTGTCGTGAAGGATAATATCTATTGATGAATTAGCCAACACGACACCGGTTAGACCCCCAATAGTGAATAGGAATAAAAACCCCAAAGCTCATAGGAGGGCTGGGCTGTAGGTTAGCTGAGTTCCATGGAGGGTTGCAAGTCAACTAAAGATTTTAATACCTGTCGGTACAGCAATAATTATGGTAGCTGACGTGAAGTAGGCTCGTGTATCTACATCTATTCCTACTGTAAATATATGGTGAGCTCATACAACGAACCCTAATAAGCCAATAGCTAGTATTGCATAAATTATGCCTAGTGTTCCGAAAGCTTCCTTTTTTCCACTTTCTTGACTAATAATATGAGAAATTATACCAAATCCTGGCAAAATTAAAATATAAACTTCGGGGTGCCCAAAGAATCAAAATAAATGTTGGTAGAGAATAGGGTCACCACCTCCAGCAGGGTCAAAGAAGGAGGTATTTAAATTACGATCAGTTAAAAGTATAGTAATTGCACCAGCTAGAACAGGAAGGGAGAGAAGTAATAGTAAGGCTGTAATTGCAACTGATCAAACAAAGAGGGGGGTTTGATCTAGTGATATTCCTGGGGTTCGTATATTAATTGTCGTGGTGATGAAGTTTACAGCTCCTAAAATGGAAGAGATACCTGCTAGGTGAAGTGAGAAAATGGCTAAATCTACTGAAGCCCCACCATGGGCAATTCCGGCAGATAAAGGAGGATAAACTGTTCAACCTGTCCCAGCTCCATTTTCAACTAAGCTGCTAGCTAGTAAAAGAGTTAAAGATGGAGGTAGTAATCAAAAGCTTATGTTATTTATTCGAGGGAAGGCTATATCGGGGGCTCCTAGTATAAGGGGGACTAATCAGTTCCCGAAACCTCCAATTATGATAGGTATCACTATAAAGAAGATTATTACAAATGCATGAGCTGTGACGATAACATTGTAAATTTGATCATCTCCGATTAAGGACCCAGGTTGCCCTAGCTCAGCACGGATTAATAGACTTAGGGAAGTCCCTACTATTCCTGCTCAGGCCCCAAAAATAAAATACAATGTGCCAATATCCTTATGATTAGTCGAGAAAAGTCATTTTTGCGGTAGAATGGCTGAGGAATAGGCGGTAAATTGTAAATTTATTTAGGGGAGTGAATCTCTTCTACCAGTAAGCCTTATAGTCAAATAATGATATTAGACTGCAATTCTGAAGGTGTAGTAGGACTACTAAGGCCTAAAACAATTAATTTCATTTATAGCTTTGAAGGCTATTAGTTTAATTTAACTTAAAGCCTTAAAGTATAGTGAATATTAACGTACAAATTAGTAGTCCTACTGAGGAAATTGCTGCTGTAATTAGTAGAATGGTGTAAGTGGAAAATCTATAGGAAATATTTTCAACTCATTTTACCTCCTGGTAAGAAAATAGGAAAGCAGCAAATGTGAGACGAAGATAAAAGAATAGAGTTAGAAGTGTTGTGACTACTATGATGGTAATTAAAAAGAGATAATTTACTTCTGCAAGAGCTTGAATAATGAGTCATTTTGGAAGGAATCCTATAAAAGGAGGGAGCCCACCTAAGGATAGGAGAAGGGAAAATAAACAAAATTTTAAGGGAGGGTTCAAGTTGATTAAGAAGTTTTGATTAATATGGAAAAGTTGAAAAGAGTGAAAAAGGAAAATGATGGAGGTTGATAAGAATACATAAATTCTGAAGTAGGACAATCACAAATTTTCTCCTGTTGTTAAGGCGGCTATTATCCATCCTAGGTGGTTGATCGATGAATATGCTATTAATTTTCGGAGGGAGGTTTGGTTTAATCCTCCTAGTGATCCAATAATAATGGAGCCAATAATTACAAGTGATGTGAAAGTGTTTATGACAATTACGTAGGAAATTAGGATAAACGGGGCGATTTTTTGTCAGGTTATTAGAATTAAACAATTTATTCATCTCAACCCTTCTATAGTCCCCGGAAATCAAAAATGGAAGGGGGCTGCTCCCATTTTTAATAATAAGGATGAACTAATTAAGGTAAGGAATAAATCTTGGTTTAGTAATAACGTTATATCACTTAAATGCACCAGAATTACAGAGAATAATAGAATTGATGAAGCCAGAGCTTGAACTAGAAAATACTTTAGTGAGGCTTCAGTTGATAATGTGTTCTTTGTATCAGTTATTAATGGGATAAATGAAAGGAGATTGATTTCTAAACCCATTCAAGCCCCAAACCAAGTTGGGGATGAAATGGAAATCAAAGTGCCAGCAGTTAGAGTAAGGGAGAACAAAAGCTTTGAGGGATTTATTAACAGTAAAAAGGAGGATGACTCCTATAAGTGGGGTATGAACCCATTAGCTTTACCTTAGCTTACCTTTTTGGGATTTATATATTTTGGTGTACGAGGCACAAGAGTTTTTGATACTTTAGGAGCAGTTTAATCCTGCAAAATATAATACGTAGTAATGAAGGTAATAAAATTACATGATTTACTCTATCACAGTAATCCTTTAGGTCAGGCACTTCA